GGGTAAAAATACAGAATTTAAAATTTCGGATTATGTGGGGGAAGCTAAAAAAAAAAACGATAAACTAAGAGTGGACAAAAGCTACAAGCACAAAATGCAAGAGAAAGCGCAGATCGAAACAGCAGAAATTTGGGATACTATTCTATTGGGTCAAGTAATAAGAAGTTCACTATTACTAACACAAGCAATCCTTAGAAAATATATTATACTACCCTCCTTTATAATAGCTAAAAATCTTGGTCGTCTGCTATTATTTGACTTTCCAGAATGGTCTGAGGATTTAACGGATTGGAAGAAGGAAAGACATGTTAAATGCACCTATAACGGTGTTCAATTAGCAGACAATGAATTTCCAACAAACTGGTTAACAGAGGGTATTCAAATAAAGATACTCTTTCCTTTCCGTCTGAAACCTTGGCACCGATCTAATCCAGACTCTTCTTATAGAGAAAAAAAAAGTAAAAAATATGATTTTTGTTTTTTAACTGTTTGGGGGATGGAAACCGACCTCCCTTTTTGCTCTCCCCGAAAACGATCCTCCTTTTTTGCACCTATTTTAAAAGAACTTGGAAAAATGCTTATAAAAAGGAAGACAAATTGTTTTCCAATTCTAAGAAGATTAAACGACCGAACAAATTTCTCTCTAAAAGTCTCAACAACAATTAAAAAAAGCATTCTCCTTATAAAAAAAATAATAAAAGAATTAGCAAAAATAAACCCAAAGCTATTATTTGGATTAGGAGAAGTATATGAGTTGCGTGAAACTAAAAAAGAAACAGATTTTATAATCAGTAATAGTATTATTTCTAAACCATCCAGTAAAATTAAATCTATTGATTGGAGAAGTTATTCACTGCCAGAAAAAAAAACAAAAGAGCTGACTGATAGAACAAGCCTAATCATAACTCAAATAAACAAACTTAGAAAAGCCAAGAAAAACAAAAATCTAACTTCAGAAAAAAATATTAGTTCGAACAAAAAAAGTAATGATGCTAACAGATTAGAATCCTATATATTTTTTTTTCAGGTGTTAAAAAGAATAAAGATTAGATTAATCCGTAAATCACATTTTTTTATACAATTTTTCTTTCAAAGGATATACTTCTTAGGTATGATTAATATTCTTCGGATCGACACACAAGTTTTTCTTGAATCAACAACAAAAAAAGTTAAAAAATACATTTACAATATTAATATTAAAGCAAATCCCGAAAGAATTGAGAAAAAAAAAAAAATTCACTTTAGAAAGTCACTTTCTAATATTAGTAATATTAATAAATATTCAAAGAACTTACCTTCTTTGTCACAAGCATATGTATTTTACAAATTATCAAAAACCCACGTTATTAACTTAAGATCTGTTCTTCAATATCACGGAACACCCGTTTTTAAGAAAAACGAACTAACGGGATATTTTAGAACACAAGAAATATTTCGTTCCGAATTAAAAAATAAAAAACTTCGTAATTCTAGACTGAATCCATGGAAAAATTGGTTACGGGTTCATTATCAATATAATTTATCTAAAATTCAATGGTCTAAATTAGTAGCACAAAAATGGCAAAATACAGTTAATCAAGCCCCCCAAAAAGAGTTAAACAAATGGTATTCATATGAAAAAGAAACTTATTCTCTATTACCAAATACAAAAGAAAATTTTAAAAGACACTCTGAATATGATCTCTTATCATCTAAATCTATTAATTATGAAGCTAAGAGGAACTCATATAGTTATGTATCATCATTACAAGTAAACAATACCGAAGAGATTTCTTATAATTACAACATAGATAAACAAAAATTATTTGATGGGCTGGCAATTATACTTATCAAGAATTATCTAGGAAAAGATGCTATTATGGCTAAAAATCCGGATAGAAAATATGCGGATTGGAAAATTATCCATTTTAGTGTTAGAAAGAAGCTCAATAGTGAGGCTTGGATCCATAGCACCAGTAATAAACAGACTAGTCACGATCAAAAAGTTGATAAAATGTATAAGAAATATCCTTTTTATCTCTCAATTCATGAAGACATCAACCCCTTCAAAAAAAAACAATTTGCTTGGATGGGAATGAATGAAGAAATACAAAACAAGGCCATATCCGATTTTGAACTTTGGTTCTTCCCAGAAATTATGTTACTTTATAATTCATATAAAATAAAACCCTGGGTCATACCCATAAAATTACTTTTTTTTTTTTTTCAGGGAAATGCACCGAGTAGTACAAATAAAAACATCACTGAAAAAAAATATCTTGAAGAAGATTATACGGGATCAGTCATAAAAAATCATACAAAGAAAAAGCAAAACACAAGCGCTCCAGAAACAGAATTCGATTTTTTCCTAAAAAATAATTTGCTTATTCTATTTAGAAGTGATTATTTTTTTAATCAACAACTAATCAATAATATCAAGGTATATTGTCTTCTGCTTAGACTGAGAAGCCCGCGAAAAGTTTTTATATCCTCTCTGCAACGAGGCGAAATGATTTTCAATATAATGCTGAGTCACAAGGATGTCTATATTCCTGAATTGGTGAAAGGGTGGGGGGTTAGCATCGAACCGGTTCGTCTGTCTGTCAAAACTAATGGAAAATTTATTAGATATCAAAGCATAAGTATTTCATTGGTTCAGAAGAGTAAAGATCGCATTAATCAAAGATATGGTGATAAAAAGAATTTTTATAAATCCCTTACAAGACATCATGGAAATAGAGACAAAAACTATTATGCTTTGCTCGTTCCCGAAAATATTTTATCACCTAGACGTCGGAGAGAATTTAGAATTGTAATTTCATTGAATTCAAGAAAAGGGAAGGGTGTGGATCGAAATCCCATACTTTGGGATGGGAAGAACGTAAAAAACTGTGTTAAATTTTTGGATACAAGCCCAAATCTTGATATAGATAAAAATAAATTAATAAAATTAAAGTTCTTTCTGTGGCCCACTTATCGATTAGAAGATTTAGCTTGTATGAATCGCTATTGGTTTGATACCACTAATAGCAGTAGTTTCAGTGTGTTAAGGCTACATATGTATCCACAATATCCACAATTTTAAAATAGACGGCGATAAATTTTTGCTAGATATCAGGTAACATATCTAATATTTCAAAGCAAACTAATACATACATGTAGTATCTTACATTCCATGATAATTCGATCTATAAATAAATAAATCAACGGAATTTTTTTTGAACTCTAACTTTTCTATACTAATCCAATTTGAAATTGGATTCATCAGTGACTCATTTTTTTGATAAAATTAAGAGTAGATAATTAAATTTAGTATACCCGATTCAAATGGTTAGCATTATTCTTATTTATTATTTCTGATCAGTAAAATTAACAATAAAAAAAATATCTTTAAACAAGAAAAGAAAAAGGGAGAGCAATTTACGTTTTATGGTAAAAAATTCATTCATTTCAGTTTTTTTCCAAGAAAAAAAAGAAGAAAACCCTGGGTCTGTTGAATTTCAAGTATTAAGTTTCACTAATAAGATACGACGACTTACTTCACATTTGGAATTGCACAGAAAAGACTATTTATCTCAGAGAGGTTTACGTAAAATTCTGGGAAAACGTCAACGATTACTAGCTTATTTGTCAAAGAAAAATAGAGTACGTTATAAAGAATTAATTGGTCGGTTGGAGATTCGCGAGCCAAAAAGTCACTAATTTAAATTTTAAAGAACTTTAATTATTTGATTTGTTAGATCTTGAATTTTGATTATTTTCGGCAATTCATGGAAGAATCAATCGGGGAAAAACCTATGAATGTACCAGCTACAAAAAAAAACCTCATGATAGTAAATATGGGTCCTCAGCACCCATCAATGCATGGTGTTCTTCGACTCATTATTACTCTAGATGGTGAAGATGTTATTGACTGTGAACCAATATTGGGTTATTTACACAGAGGAATGGAAAAAATTGCAGAAAACCGAACAATTATACAATATTTGCCTTATGTAACAAGGTGGGATTATTTAGCTACTATGTTCACAGAAGCGATAACCGTAAATGCACCAGAGCAGTTAGGAAATATTCAAGTACCGAAAAGAGCCAGCTATATCAGAGTAATTATGTTGGAGTTGAGTCGTATAGCTTCTCATTTGTTATGGCTCGGCCCTTTTATGGCCGATATTGGGGCACAAACCCCTTTCTTCTATATTTTCAAAGAAAGAGAATTAGTATATGATCTATTCGAAGCTGCCACTGGTATGAGAATGATGCATAATTATTTTCGTATCGGAGGAGTCGCTGTTGATCTACCCCATGGCTGGATAGATAAATGTTTAGATTTTTGTGATTATTTTTTAACAGGGGTTGCTGAATATCAAAACCTTATTACACGAAATCCTATTTTTTTAGACCGAGTTGAGGGAGTAGGGATTATTAGCGAAGAGGAAGCAATAAATTGGGGTTTATCAGGACCAATGCTACGAGCTTCCGGAATAAAGTGGGATCTTCGTAAAGTTGATCATTATGAGTGTTATGACGAATTTAATTGGGAAATCAAATGGCAAAAAGAAGGAGATTCGTTAGCTCGTTATTTAGTACGAATCAGCGAAATGACGGAATCTATAAAAATTATTCAACAGGCTCTGGAAGGAATTCCAGGAGGGCCCTATGAGAATTTAGAAAACCGATGCTTTGATATAGTAAGGGATCCAAAATGGAATGATTTTGAATATCGCTTCATTAGTAAAAAACCTTCGCCCACTTTTGAATTGTCGAAACAAGAACTTTATGCGAGAATCGAAGCACCAAAGGGAGAGTTGGGCATTTTTTTGATAGGAGATCAAAGTGTTTTTCCTTGGCGATGGAAAATCCGACCGCCAGGTTTTATCAATTTGCAAATTCTTCCTCAGTTAGTTAAAAGAATGAAATTGGCTGATATTATGACGATACTAGGTAGTATAGATATCATTATGGGAGAAGTTGACCGTTGAAATGATAATTGATAGAACAGAAATACAAGATATCAATTCTTTTTACAGATTGGAGTCTTTAAAGGAGGTCTATGGGATCATATGGATGCTTATCCCTATTTTGACTCTTGTATTGGGAATCACAATAGGTGTACTAGTAATTGTGTGGTTAGAAAGAGAAATATCCGCAGGGATACAACAACGTATTGGACCTGAATATGCCGGCCCTTTAGGAATTCTCCAAGCTCTAGCAGATGGGACAAAACTACTTGTTAAAGAAAATATTATTCCATCTAGAGGAGATAGTGGTTTATTCAGTATCGGACCATCAGTAGCGGTCATATCAATTTTACTAAGTTATTCAGTAATTCCTTTTGGTTATCATCTTATCCTAGCTGATCTCAATATCGGGGTTTTTTTATGGATCGCTATTTCAAGTATTGCTCCTATTGGACTTCTTATATCAGGATATGGATCAAATAATAAATATTCCTTTTTAGGTGGTTTACGAGCAGCTGCTCAATCCATTAGTTATGAAATACCATTAACTCTATGTGTGTTATCAATATCTCTACGTGTGATTCGTTGAGACATAAACTTTTGACTATTTCCGTTCTTTCGCGGAAAGCGTTGAAGAGATAGTCTCAGTTTTTTGTTCATCGTTAGTGTTGATGAACTAAATCAGATAGTGCTATGAGTGAAAAAAACAGCTTATAAGTTCGCAGTAAGAATTCGAGCCTCATTTCCTATGTACCAGGATTAAGCAAAAGTAAATATAAGCAGTAGAGACTGTTTACCCCAAGATTGGTTGGTTGGGCATCATGGCTTGAAGCGGGTTCACAAGATCAACTGTATGGGGTTTTCATTAGCGTTTGGCTATATTACCCGACTACCATAACAGGCGATTGGGCAAAAATGAGTGGATGGTTAGAAACACCAAATTACACAAGGGATTAGTAATAGAGATTATTTATACAAAGGGCCGTTTCCGCATAAAAGAAAGACTAATTGGGGCTTTACGTTAGTAGAAATTATTAAGTAGTACTCCCCATGATTCCGATCCAGAGTATGCTCCTATCCACCGATTAAAGAAATTACTATCAAGAACGAAATAATCCTTTACTTTTTTTTGAATCCACTTTTTAGAAACAAGAATAGGAACGAAAAAAGTAGAAAGACTGCAATTACAATAAAAAAAATGAATAAAAAAAGAGAGAGAAAGATCTTTATTCTTTAATTATATAGAAAGCAAATTCTTGGCATTATTTATGAACTAATGTAATATCTAATTCTTTTTCGTAATTGAAAACGCTGGGTTCAAATATCTATGAATATTTATAGAAGGAGTATTTTATTGAAGGTTTAAGTTATTACTCAAAAAAACATTCTAAATTATTAAAGGATGAGATCAATTCAGAAGTACTTTTATTGTTTTATTATAGCAGACAGAATTCCGTTGGTCTAATTCGGGACCTCTCAATAGATTTTTACTCGATCTAGAACATATCGCCATTCTTTATGGCGATCCGGTCCTTAGATTTCTTTGTGGTCCTGGAGGAGCCGTATGAGGTGAAAATTTCATGTACGGTTCTGTAATAGCGATGGGAACAGTGATGTTATCACCGACTATAATTATCTAACAGTTCAAGTACAGTTGATATAGTTGAGGCACAGGCAAAATATGGGTTTTGGGGGTGGAATTTGTGGCGTCAACCTATCGGGTTTATCGTTTTTATAATTTCCTCCCTAGCAGAATGTGAGAGATTACCCTTTGACTTACCAGAAGCAGAGGAAGAATTAGTAGCGGGTTATCAAACTGAATATTCAGGTATAAAATTTGGTTTATTTTATGTTGCTTCTTATCTAAATCTACTAGTTTCTTCATTGTTTGTAACAGTTCTTTACTTGGGTGGGTGGAATCTCTCTATTCCGCACATGTTTATTCCTGAACTATTTGAAATAAATAAAGTAGGTGGCGTCTTTGGACCGACAATTTTTCTCTTTATTACGTTAGCTAAAACATATTTGTTCTTGTTTATTCCTATCACAACAAGATGGACTTTACCTAGGTTAAGAATGGACCAATTATTAAACCTTGGATGGAAATTTCTTTTACCTATTTCTCTAGGTAATCTATTATTAACAACTTCTTCCCAACTCCTTGCACTGTAAATACACTATTTTATATTCACGACCTGTCTCAAACAAGAGAAAAAAAAAATTCTAGATATTCACGATATGTTCCCTATGGTAACCGGGTTCATGAATTATGGTCAACAAACAGTCCGAGCTGCAAGGTACATTGGCCAAAGTTTTATGATTACCTTATCGCACGCAAATCGTTTACCTGTAACTATTCAATATCCTTATGAAAAATTAATCACATCGGAACGTTTCCGCGGTCGAATCCACTTTGAATTTGATAAATGCATTGCTTGTGAAGTATGTGTTCGTGTATGTCCTATAGATTTACCTGTTGTGGATTGGAAATTGGAAACGAATATTAGAAAGAAACGATTGCTTAATTACAGTATTGATTTCGGAATCTGTATTTTTTGTGGTAATTGCGTTGAGTATTGTCCAACAAATTGTTTATCAATGACTGAAGAATATGAACTTTCTACTTATGATCGTCACGAATTGAATTATAATCAAATAGCTTTGGGTCGTTTACCAATGCCAGTAATTGACGATTACACAATTAGAACAATTTTGAATTCGCCTCAAAGAAAAAATGCGTCAACCCCATGAAAAATTGAGTTTTATTTTTCCTTGGTCAATAACTACAATAGAAATCCCAACTATATAATTAGTTGATGAGAATTGAGGCGTCATTTGGAGTTAAAATCGAGTGATATATCATCTATCAGTAATTTTTTTAACATATATAGCTTGTTCAAACTCCCATTTATAATTTATTATTCTGATAAAAAAACGAGATTGATTCAATTAGTGGTCCACACTCATTAGAATTTCTTAGCATTTAGAATTAAATTCATAAAAACATATCATAAAAAAATAGGGTCCATTTCCTGGTCAGGTCAATAAGATCATGAAAGATTTTTTATTTATTTCTTATTTTACATAAAATGGATTTACCTGGACCAATACATGATTTTCTTTTAGTCTTTCTAGGATTGGTTCTTATATTAGGAGGTTTAGGAGTGGTATTACTTACTAATACAATTTATTCTGCCTTTTCATTGGGATTGGTTCTTGTTTGTATATCTTTATTATATATTTCATCAAACTCCCATTTTATAGCTGCCGCACAGCTCCTTATTTACGTGGGAGCTATAAATGTTTTAATCATATTTGCTGTGATGTTTATGAATGGTTCAGCATCTTACAACGATTTTACTCTTTGGACCGTTGGGGATGGGGTTACTGCGATGGTTTGTGCAAGTATTTTTGCTTCATTAATTACTATTATTACAGATACATCATGGTACGGTATTATTTGGACTACAAGATCAAATCAGATTATAGAACAAGATTTTTTAAGTAATAGTCAACAAATTGGGATTCATTTATCAACAGATTTTTTCCTTCCATTTGAACTCATTTCCATAATTCTTTTAGTTGCTTTGATAGGTGCAATTGCTATGGCTCGTCAGTAATAAATCGTTAGAACTAGCATAGTAATCAAAATAAAACGTTGGTGCGTGTTTCAATTCTATCAAAATATAAATTTTTTTGTCAATATCAATATATTATAACAATAAACTCTATTTATTTTATTTCTTTGTTCCACACTTGTTAGTTGCGTACTGTTTATATTCTAGTTAATAGAATCGGTTGAATTCTTGTTCATCTTGAAATGCATCGATATTGATAAGGAGTTGATCAATGATGCTCGAACATGTACTTATTTTGAGTGCCTATTTTTTTTCTATAGGTATATATGGATTGATCACGAGTCGAAATATGGTTAGAGCCCTTATGTGTCTTGAACTTATACTGAATGCAGTGAATATAAATTTCGTAACATTTTGCGATTTTTTTGATAGTCGCCAATTAAGAGGAGACATTTTCTCAATTTTTGTTATAGCTATTGCAGCGGCTGAAGCAGCGATTGGACCAGCAATTGTTTCATCAATTTATCGTAACAGAAATTCTACTCGTATCAACCAATCGAATTTGTTGAATAAATAAGATTAATCATAGAAAGATAAATATCCCTCAAATGAAGATTTTTACTATTTTTCTATATAAATTACAAATTATAATATTAATAAATTCCAATTAGATGCGTAATCTATGATGATGGGCATGCTTACGAAAACCTAATGTAATAAATCAAAGTATCTTGGCCCTTCTATCCTCTCTCATGAGCCGATCCAGAAGTAGATTAATTAGCAAAATTCTGGTAAATCATTGATTCATCTGGTGTCTAAATATATGATTCATTTTACAAGTTTACTAGATCGAAAATTTATGGCGTTTAAAAATTAATAGATCCAATGTCACACTCAGTAAAGATTTATGATACATGTATAGGGTGTACTCAATGTGTCCGAGCCTGCCCCACAGATGTATTAGAAATGATACCTTGGGAGGGATGTAAAGCGAAACAAATCGCTTCTGCTCCCAGAACAGAAGACTGTGTAGGTTGTAAGAGATGCGAATCTGCCTGTCCAACCGATTTCTTGAGTGTTCGAGTTTATTTATGGCATGAAACAACTCGCAGCATGGGTCTAGCTTATTGATATGTTCTATAAAACTCCACGGGAATCCAGTTGATTTTTTTTACCGACAAAAACCCGTACTCAATAAATTTTAATAGATTTTTTTATTTGAGTACGGGTTTTTTTGTCTTTTTTGTCCAAGTGTATCTTGTCTTTACCACGAATGATTTTCCTTGGTTAACAATAATTGTTGTTTTTCCAATATTGGCGGGTTCCTTAATTTTCTTTCTTCCCCATAGAGGAAATAAGATTTTTAGGTGGTATACTATAGGTATATGTATTTTAGAACTCCTTCTAACCACCTATGCATTTTGTTATCATTTTCAACTGGACGATCCATTAATCCAATTTGCGGAAGATTATAAATGGATCGAT